GGCCGATCTTATTACTAAAGAGCCAACACGAATAATTAGAACCTGACCCGCTTTGAGGGGTGGTCCATATTTGGATATACATACATTTTCACAAATAAACTGTCCAAGGTTAATTATTGTCGCTCTCTCTTCACAATAATCGTACTGGAGAAAAAACCAATTCAAATTTAATGGATTCAAAATGATGTGACTTCCTAGATTGGGATTATAAATTCTCCCAGTTTCGTCCATTAAATAATATTTTAGTCCTTGGAAAGTCTGTTTTAAATTGTCAAGTAGCAAATATTTTTTTACCAAGATCTGATTATGAGTTATTAAATGATAAGAAGCAAAATTCAAAAATTTAGTCGCAATCCCTAAAGGACCCAATGAATTTCGAATTGAAATTAGGGGATCCCTTTTTATTGATTCTTTTGTCACACTGTCATTATATTTAACACCGTTGAATGGACCCATTCGAGAACAATTAGATGATGACAAAATGATCAAAGGTTGGGATTCCTTATTTCGATTTACCAACGCACGAATAGTTCCTTGATGTTGGGTAAATGCTTGTTGAATCCTTGCCTTGGAATAAAACGAAAACGGATTGAGGTTGGCGCGATCTGATCCATTATCCGGGATCCATATTAATCCTGACCCCCCCCGATCATTTCTTTTTCTGGTATACGAAATAGGGGACTTCACTAAGTCCATTCTTATGAAATAGCGAATCAGATTGTTTACCCTTACTTCAACAAAAGAAGCATGAACCTCCTCTATAGACGAACCTTTTTTATCGTAGTTCCAATTCAATACTAAACAAGTTCGAACTAATTGAATACTTGTGTGATAAATCCCTCGAATTGGTTTTCCGTTTCCATAAAGGATATAATTGACAACTCGAAGTTGCACATTATCCCTTTCCTGCAACAGGTCGTGGGGGAAAAGGGTTGCTAAATTTATCCCGTCCGCTATTTCATATGTGACTACGGGTCGAACCAAAACAAAAAACTTTTTCTTTATAGGTGTGATCCGTTGGACATAGATCCAATTTTTCGGTTTTTTTGACTCCTCGGCTTTTTTCTTTCCTTTTCCCGGTGGTATTAAGATGCCGCTATGACAGGATATCTTATCTGTCTCTCCAGGAAAATGGATATCTCCAGAAAAGATTTTAAGTTCAATCCTTTTTTTTTTTCTCTCCACTCGGACTAATCCCCCTACATGGCTTCTTATATTTAAGGTGATTCGTGTATCGATTCCAATAATACTATTATTCCGTACCATTATGGAAGACGATCCGGATAAGATATGCACTTCCTCAGGAATGAAAAAAAAGCGATCTACTTTCTTTTGGTATTTTTGCCTAAATTCTTTTGCTCTTCGATACTCAATAAAATCCTCTTTCTTTACAATAGACGGTATTTCTAGAGTCTCATATTTAGTAATTCCCGAACTGTTTCTTCTGTATCGGGGATCATCGAAATAAGCAAGAATACTATTTCTACGTAAAATACCATTTATGGGTATTTCAATCGAGATACCTGAACGGGGTATTCGTTCTTTATCTCGTTCTTTATTAGATTGAAATGGAATGATTAATCTATTTCTTCGCCTCTTTGCCAATAAATCAGAATTCTCGTGGAGAATGGGAGGATATATGAAATTACAATGACCGTTGCATATGATTCGATCAGGCCCTAAATAATCAAAAAAACCCCGCCCACTTGTACCAGAAGACTCCGAATTAAAAAATTTCTGTTTCACTTGATTATTAGTCACTGAGAGGCTAGGCATATATCTTCGTTCAGCAAAAAGAGAATGAACATTCGTTTGATCTTGATCCTTGCCGAGTGAAAAAGGAACTATACTGGATCTGCACAACCCCCCCGACAATATCCACAAATGACTTGTTTTTGGTAAAAGATGAACATTACCGTATGTATATTCGGGTGCATGATAGACATCGGTACTCCAATGCATTTCCCCTTCTAAGTCAGAATAAATATGTTTTCGAACCCTCTCTTTAAAATTAAAGGTGGATGTTCCCGCGCGAATCTCGGCAATTACTTGTTCTGATTCTACATATTGATCGTTTTGAACTAAAAGAAAACTTTTTGGTGGAATATTCACATTATGTATAATATCCTGACTCTCAATAGTTACAAACAGGTCTATATAACATAGAAAAGCAGGATGTCCATGACGTGTACGTGTGGGATGAACCAAATCTTCATTGAATTTGATTTTTCCGTTAGAAGGAGCTCGTACATGTTCCGCAGTACCGCCTGTGAAGACCCCACCGGTATGAAAAGTTCTTAATGTTAGCTGGGTCCCCGGTTCCCCAATAGATTGACCCGCAATAATACCTACTGCTTCTCCCAATTCGACCAGATCACCATGAGTGGAACTCCGACCATAACATAATCGGCAGATCCAAGATGTACTCCTGCAAGTAAAGGGGGTTCGAATATATATTGGTTGTGCTCGAAAAGTTATGAATCGGTTGACAAGTACAATA